AATTACTAGCCCTGTCGGAATTGGAATACTCGTCGGAATTGTCATCCTCTAGAAAAATATCAAAATAAATATCAAAATATTGGAAAAGACCATCCCGCAAAAATTCTAGAAATTCTCGCCAAGTACTAGCCTCGTCGAAATTGTAATACTTGGCGAAATTGTCATCCTCTAGAAAAATATCAATATCAATAGAATCGCGGAGAATAGAATCAAGAAGATCCTCTAGCCCCGACTCGACAAGACAACGATCTAGAGTTAGACCTGATATTTGCGAGTCGACGAATCTATTCCTACGAGGATCATTTTTTAGAGAAGAAAATAAAAATTGCACAGAATTCCGAAAATCTGTCTTTGCATTAGAATCCGAATATTCGATATTTATTAGATGAAAAAATGGAATTTTCACAGAATACAGAAACCCTGTCTCCGGATGACTGTGCGCCTGTCTTTCCGCTTCTTTTTTGGCTTCTTTTCTTCTTTCCGATGAAAAACCATTTTTAACCTTGATGTAATCCTGCAAGAAAAAATCCAAAAATAGCAAAATACAAGGGAGAGCCCTTGTCTTTGAATAAGACGGAATAACACCCTGCTCCACAAGTTCCTCTATAAGATCCTTTAGATCCGAAATTTTCTTTTCGAGGAATGCATTGATACGATTAGTATCGTTGATATACTTTTGGATATACTTGCTTTGAAAAGAGTCGCTATCATTTTCAAAATCATCCCCAACCTGGATCCTCCATTTTTTCTGTTTTTTGTAACTGGACATAGATCTGATCCAAACGGGTTCAAGTCTTTCAGATTTACCAAAACATATATGATTCCCTAGATAAGATACGCCCTTCATTCTTATCGTTTCTTCTTTATAAATAGATAGAACCATCATAGGAATACTCCTTTTTTTAAGTTTTAGGAGTAGTGTGAGTACTCCTGCTTGTTTCGAACAATAATGAGTTCGCAATAAATATAACCAAAAAATGGCAGTATGGTCAAGTCCACGATCTAGCCAGAATCTTTTTTCCATGTATTCGAATTCTTTCTATTCTATTCTATCTATTATATTCTATTTATTTCGAATATTTTTTCTATTTCTTTCTATACGGAAATTCGCAGATAGATTATCGATCTGACGCAGTGGAATGAATAGGCACTGTCTATTTTTCCTCCTTTCTTATAAGTGGAATCGTTTTCTATACGATATATATTAACTCGATTATCTCAGTCATTTTTTTGATGACTTTTTTTTGTTCGATTCGCTGCCATTCCAGTCGAATAAGTGAAATAGATGTTTGCTGATCTATTTCACTTATTTTCATTTTAATATTCATCGTCCCACCGTATTTCATTTGTATAACAGGTACGTGCCCAATCGATAAAGTGTTTGAACATTTTCAGAAACAAAAGCATTCTTATAATATGACCAATGAACCAACCAGCAAAACTACTTCTTACAAATAGTAGCTTGTTCGACTTGTCTTTAAGATAGCTGTTGACTAATGGGAGGATCATTGAATCCGGTGGAATGTACGGGTTGTATAATTGCACAAAGAAAGTTATCATAAATTCCAATTGAAGGAAGAAGAGGCGCCTTGCCACTATCGTTGCGTTTTCTTTAGGATACAAAAACCGCCAGTTGCGCAAAGTTGTTAGACTGGTCCATAAGAGCTGAACCAAGAAAAATGCCAGAAAGAACAAGAACATTTTTATGCGATGAGATTGAACCAATCCTTCATAGAGCGGCCTATGATAGACCGATGTGAACATCACGAATTGTCCCGTAACAAAACCAGCCATTGCTGCTACCCGTCTCCGGTTGTCTTCTGTCAAGAAACTGGGGCCAACGAAGAGATAGCAGTGCAGAGCTATGGTGGGTATGGTCATAAATCCACAAAAGAGTCCCGCTCCAATGACTGAATTGAGTATTTTGTCGAGTATCTTACGTAAAAAGGATGACCCTAAGACTGCCATTTTTCCCACGAATAAGACGAATAGGAATAGGAATAGAGCTAGTAATAGCTCTATTCCGCGTGCAATCATTGCATCGGAATTGTGGATTTTGTTCAATAGGTTAAGGAATTGCACGAACAATGCTTGCATTTTCATCGCCAATCGCCTTAGAAAAATAAGGAAATAGATCTGGGCAAGCATGATAACCAGCTCGCTTTCTTTCTTTCGTAGCAAAAATACAGAACATATCAGAATGATTATTACGAGACCAAAAATGAGTAGCACGACTAGGAATTTGCTTTCGATCATAGGAATCTCCTTTTTTTAAGTTTTAGGAGTAGTGTGAGTACTCCTGCTTGTTTCGAACAATAATGAGTTCGCAATAAATATAACCAAAAAATGGCAGTATGGTCAAGTCCACGATCTAGCCAGAATCTTTTTTCCATGTATTCGAATTCTTTCTATTCTATTCTATCTATTATATTCTATTTATTTCGAATATTTTTTCTATTTCTTTCTATACGGAAATTCGCAGATAGATTATCGATCTGAC